AAATTACTTTTTTTATACATAGGTCGTCGCTTCGGCATTGGATAAAAAATAAAAAGGGGCAAGGCGCCCATTCTAAATGGTTTCAAATCATTTTATCGATATGAGTGTTCTATATCGGATGAATTACCAAGTATTATTTGAAAACCATTTCGGTACTAACGTAGTGGTAGAAAGAGTACCATGTTATGCCTGGACTTCAAACGGTTTAGCTTTAACCATCTTAATGGTCTCGCATTATTGGTGGATAGAGAATCAAAGTTGATTTACCAATGAGTCACGAAATGCTATGGTTCTTACATATGATTTCTTAATTTATTCAGAAGTAATTCGTCGAAAGCATGCACTTTTATTTCCTAATTTATCCTATTAAAAAAAAAAAACACACACACATAAATACATAAATAAAGTGCGGCTGGTTGGATCCAACCTATATTCTTGAAATACACAACTCGTACACACTCCCTTTCCAAAAAAAATCAATACACCAAGCACTACAATTAGATTTATTGGATTTGTTGCTAAAATATCAGTATTAAACCCGAAACTCTCAGCGGATGGCCAATAGTCCAAGGAAACAAAAAAATCAGTTACATTTTTCATATGCTCTCCTCTTTCTTATAGATAAGACTAACAAAGAACAGAGTTCTTTTTGTATCACCCCGCTCGCCCTTTTTTTGATCAATTTCTTTTTATTAATTTTTAGAACTTTTTTTTTTTTTATTTATGGGAATAGATTGAATCTATTAATTTCATTTTATAAATTTTAATTTTTTTTTTTTTGAAGTTTCCAATAAGAAGAGATACTTATTAAGTTAGGTCCTAGGTCTCACGTCAATTGTGAAATATCTCGTTTGTTGAACCGCCGCCTAACTCCTAAAATAAAAGTTCAAAAGGTTTCTATTGTACTAACTAAGGGTGGGAAGGAAGAAAGCGAACGAATCCGCTAATTACTCATCCTCAAATCAGTCCTTCCCGGGGCATTGTCTCAACAAATAAGTAATTGTAGGAGTAAAGTTTTGATCTAATTCGAAGAAGCAAACGGCAAGTCCGAATTAATAAAATAAGCAAAAGAGTACGTTACGTACTTTTTCACATTTCTAGGATTAAATTAAAGATTAAATTAAACAAAAGGATTCGCAAATAAAAGCGCTAATGCCACGACCAGTCCGTAAATTGTTAAAGCTTCCATAAAAGCTAGACTAAGCAATAAAGTACCTCTTATTTTACCCTCTGCTTCTGGTTGTCTCGCAATACCTTCTACAGCTTGGCCTGCAGCAGTACCTTGACCAACCCCAGGTCCAATAGAAGCAAGCCCTACGGCCAATCCAGCAGCAATAACGGAAGCGGCAGAAATCAGTGGATTCATGGTAAGTTCCTCGTACCAAAAAAAAAAGAAATGGTTAATGATACAATCAACCAATGAATTATTACTTTTTTTTTCATTCAATCCACAATCACAGACGAAACAGAAGGACTTATATTGGAATCCATCTAAATGCAGTGGGCTGTAAAAAAACAATATAATATACTGGATAATATATATATATATATATTATGTATATTATATATTAATATAATAGTGGGGCTAGCCCTTATACTATATAACTAGATAACTAGTAAATAGATAACTAGTGAATAGCTAATATTACATATACATTTGTCTCTTCCATAACATAAACTGCCCACATTTTATATTTATATTGAATCGGGATTCTAAAATCATTTCATTCCGCGAAACATACGCAGGGGCTGGACTTATAGACATTACATATATCGAGTTTTACCCCCTAACCCATTTATATAATTCCATAATATCGCCCACCCTTCCTCCTACGACACTAGATCATATATACATTTGTATCTATTATGCATTATGTTCCCAACCAAGCGATTATTTTGAACCAACCATGCATGAATTAGGATAAGCTAAAAAAAAAAAAAGACTATTTCAAAAGCTAGTCAATGATAACCCTCCATGGATTCACCTATATAAGCCGCGGCTAAAGTTGCAAAAATAAGAGCTTGAATACCGCTTGTAAATAATCCAAGAAACATAACAGGTATAGGAACTACTGAAGGTACTAAAGAAACAAGAACAACAACTACTAATTCATCAGCCAATATATTTCCGAAAAGTCGAAAACTAAGAGATAAAGGTTTTGTGAAATCTTCTAGGATGTTAATTGGTAAGAGTATTGGAGTTGGTTGAATGTATTTCCCGAAATAACCCAATCCTTTTTTGGTAAGACCTGCATAAAAATATGCTACTGACGTGGGTAAAGCTAAAGCAACAGTAGTATTTATATCATTCGTGGGCGCAGCTAACTCCCCATGGGGTAACTGTATGATTTTCCACGGTAAAAGAGCACCCGACCAGTTAGAAACAAAAATAAATAGGAACATAGTTCCTATAAAGGGAACCCAAGGACCGTATTCTTCTCCAATCTGAGTTTTGCTCAAGTCTCGAATAAATTCAAGGACATATTCGAAAAAATTCTGACCATCGGTCGGAATGGTTTGTGGATTCCGAACAGCTATGATGACTGAACCTAATAAGATAGCAATTACGACCCAAGAAGTGATAAGCACTTGGGCATGGATTTGTAAACCCCCTATTTGCCAATATAAATGTTGGCCTACTTCTACACCCGATATATCATATAACCCCTTGAGTGTTTTAATGGAACATGGTATAACATTCATAATTGCCCTCTGACAGAAATCGAACTTCAAAAAAAAAAATTATTTTGATTCAACCATCTCTTTATAAAATCACTTACTTTAATCATTAATATTTAGGATACCAAGAAATTACATGACATAATATCATATCAATATCCCCATTTTTATCTTTATCCCCTTTGAAAATTCTAAAAATAGACATAGTAACCGATCTAATAAATCTATCGAGTTCCCAAATAATTCATTAATCTTATTATTCTTAATCATAATCAACGATTTCTTATATAGCTAGAACGACCCTCGCAAATTGCGAATACTAATTTGTTAAGAATAAAGCGGATTGAAGCTATAGCGTCATCATTGGCTGGAATCGAAATATCTGCGAGATCCGGGTCACAATTTGTATCGATTAAACAAATTGTCGGAATCCCCAAAATGACACATTCTCGAAGAGCCGTATATTCTTCTTGCTGATCAAGGATGATTACAATATCAGGTAACCCTGTCATATATTTGATCCCACCCAGATATCTTTGCAAGGTAGAGAATTTTCTCTTCAACATTGCTGCATCTCTTTTGGGAAGACGTTTGAATTTCCCCATCTTTTGTTCTGCTCTTAAGTCCCTGAACTTATGAAGTCTCGTTTCCGTAGTGTACCAATTCGTTAACATACCACCGAGCCATTTTTTATTAACATAATGACACCGAGCCCCTATTGCAGCTGATGCTACTGAATCCGCTGCTTTATTTTTGGTACCAACGATTAAAAAGTTTTTTCCCTTACTTGCTGCATCAAAAACTAAATCGCAGGCTTCTGATAAAAAACGAGCAGTTATCATAAGATTTGTAATATGAATACCTTTACGCTTAGCAGAAATGTAAGGGGCCATTCTAGGGTTCCATTTCCTAGTACCATGACCAAAATGAACTCCTGCTTCCATCATCTCTTCCAAATTGATGTTCCAATATCTTCTTGTCATTTTTCCCCACACTTTCTCTTTTTTTTTTTTACCAAGGAGACAAGGTAACTCTTGAAATAAATAATTGTTCCGACGGAACCTTCTACCTCAGATTTACCGTTGATACGCGGTCCAAACTATTAATGTCTTTTAATTACTTAAAAGTAAAAAAGAATGAATCTCTTCTTAGGAATCATTAAATCGCGTAAATGATTGTTCTGATGTCTCGTGGAAATTGTTTGGGGCGCAAGAACAAAATAATTCTCTATGGTGTAACAAAATATCTCTTATTTCCAACTCGAATAGATTCTTCCTTTTAATTTCCAAATAAATGTTTTTGTCTTGCCTTGAATTGTGCACTAATTTTTTGAATCCGGTACCAACAGGAATAATCCCTCCCAGAACAACGTTTTCTTTCAGCCCTTTCAACCAATCAATACGACCTCGTAAAGCAGCTTTTGCTAAAACTCGAGCGGTTTCTTGAAAACTCGCTTCGGATATGAAACTTTGAGTATTCAGAGATGTTCTCGTTATTCCCAATAAAATTGCCCTATAACTGATCGCTTCGTCCAAAGCACGCCCTGCGCGTTCTGCTCGCAAGAATCCTATTAATTCTCCAGGTGAAAAAACATTAGACATTCCATCTTCTGAAACCAACACTTTTGATGTTATTTGACGTACAATAATCTCTATATGTCTATTATGGATCTGTACCCCTTGAGATCGATAAACCTTTTGAATCTTATTAACCAAAGAGATATGACTTTGGGCTATGGTTAGCTCAGCTCCAATCAAGAATCCCCAGGGTATTCCAAGAATTTTGGGTATACGTTCGTTCCAACTTTCAACTCTCTTTTCGAGGTGCATCGATATTGAATCAATCGAACGCACTTCTAAGACTTGTTCCACTTTTGGAAGACCTTGCGTTATGTCACCAGATCTCGATTTTTCATATATAAATGTAACTAATGTCTCTCCTTCATAAAGGATTTTTCCATAATGGCCGTGAACAGTTGCTCCCGGAGTAGCCAAATAGGGCTTAGCGGATCTTATAACTAAGGAGTCAACATGAACGATTAAAATTTGCCCAGATTTTTTTATGTGTGGTCCGTATCTGAATAGACATACATTTTCACAAATAAATTGTCCAAGGCTAATTATTGTAGATGTCTCCTCACAAGAATCGTGATGGAGAAAACACCAATTCAAATCAAATGGATTCAAAATGATGTTACTGCATGGATCGGGATTATAAATCCTTCTATTTTCATCCATTAAACAGTATTTAAATACTTGAAGTACTTGGAAAGTCTCTTTAAAATTGTCAAGTGGTAAATATTTCTTTAAAAAGATCTGATT